GAATGTAAAGACACTTTTTTTAACCCCAATTTAATGAACGATTATATATTAATATAATTGGAATCGATCTTAATTAATCCCTCGTTACTGCTCAACGAAGAAGTAATAGGTAGGGATGACAGGATTTGAACCTGTGACATTTTGTACCCAAAACAAACGCGCTACCAAGCTGCGCTACATCCCTACAATTGGTCTACAGTATCATTGTATAGAATTCCTGTCTTGTTTTCCACATCGTTATTTTGTCCATTTATATATACAATTTAATATACAATTTATATGGGCATTTCGTCTTTTTGGTCCCATTTAACATATAATAATAGTAAAAGAAAAGTCTTATATACGTATGAGATACGGAACGGAACCTGTCGTAAAAATAAATGAGTAGTTTTCGGGAATGCTCGGGACGAAAGGGACGTTTTTTTATGTTTTAAGAAAAATTTTATTTACCGGATAGTTGTATATTTCAATTTGAATTAGGGATTCCGTGTACAAGGTTCTTAACTGCATATGCATCTGATCATATATGTATTACCATTTTAGATTACAATAAAAAAAGGAAGGAGATTTTTCAATGCGAGATCTAAAAACATATCTTTCCGTGGCACCGGTATTAAGTACTCTATGGTTCGGGTCTTTAGCAGGTCTATTGATAGAGATTAATCGTTTTTTCCCAGATGCGTTGACATTCCCCTTTTTTTGATTATTGATACGGTACCAAATAACGAAGATTCGAGATAAAATTAAATATTTGTGACTAATCCTTTGCCCCTTTTTCTCTTTTTTACCTTTTTCCTTAAAGGGAGGAAAGAGAAAAAAGAAAGGGTGTATTCAACAGCTTCGAGACTTGGGTTCAAGTTTGAATTAAATAAATTATTAAATTCAAAAATTAACTAGGGATGGAGGTAGAATAAACAGGGTGTGGCCTAGATCTAGGACAAGACTCTTAGACAAGGTACTTAAATGGAAATGAAATACTGTGATTTGAAATAAAGTTTAGAAACTTTTTTAGTATATTGATATTGATTGCAGGGAAGTTTTTATAATTGGATTTCAAGTTAATAACTTCTATTTTTCCTTCCTTTCTTCTTCTTCGTTTCGGATCGAAAATAGAAGAGTTGAGTAAATCAAAAATCCAAAGGGGGTTCATGGCCAAGGGGAAAGATGTCCGAATAACGGTTATTTTGGAATGTACCAGTTGTGTTCGAAACGGTGTTAATAAGGTATCAACGGGTATTTCCAGATATATTACTGAAAAGAATCGTCACAACACGCCTAATCGATTGGAATTGAGAAAGTTCTGTCCATTTTGTTACAAACATACGATTCATGGGGAGATAAAGAAATAGATCGAATCGAGCACATGTATGTAACCCTTCCTTGGAAGGGTAAAAATGACATTCTATATAGAACATAGTTAAATATGATATATATAACATAATTAAATATAAACAAACCAAATCCTATTTATTCTAATTCATTTTAGATCCGACCGAAATAGGATTTTCGGGATAAGGAATAAACTAAACAAACCATGGATAAATCCAAGCGACCTTTTCTTAAATCCAAGCGATCTTTTCGTAGGCGTTTGCCCCCGATTCAATCGGGGGATCGAATTGATTATAGAAACATGAGTTTAATTAGTCGATTTATTAGCGAACAAGGAAAAATATTATCTAGACGGGTGAATAGATTGACCTTGAAACAACAACGATTAATTACTATTGCTATAAAACAAGCTCGTATTTTATCTTTGTTACCTTTTCTTAATAATGAGAAACAGTTTGAAAGAACCGAGTCGACTACCAGAACTGCGGGTCTTCGAGCCAGAAATAAATAGGCTTACTCTTTCGTCACTTGAATAAAAAGTAAAATCAGAACTAAAACGAAGATTGATGTTTTGTTCGAAAAATATGAAAAATACATATTTAATTATCGTGTTGTAAGAAAAAAAGAATCGGGTAAGAATAAAGATTCTTTTTGAGTGTGTTAATTCATTTTGACTTTACCCTCCCGGAGTTCATTCTCCGGGGAACTCCGTTTAAATTATTCCGGTGGATTCTTTCCAATCTACTTCTTTTATGATCTCATTGGAAATCATATAAAGACAATTTATATTTGATATAGCTATTTGTGCAAGTATTTTACGATTAAGAAGTACCTGTTTCTTATATAGGTCATGTATTAATCTACTATAACTACAGGATACCCCTATTTCACGAATTACTGCGTTTATTCGAGTGATCCACAAACGGCGAAAATTTCTCTTTTGCTTATCCCTATCCCGATGAGACGAAACCAAAGCTCTTATTTTCTGTTGAGTAATTGTTCGAGTAAGTCTTGAATGAGCCCCTCGAAAGCTTGATGCAAATAAACGAATTTTTGTTCTACGTCTCCGAGCTATATTTCCCCGTCTAATTCTGGTCATTTAATAAATGAAACTTTGACGAATAACTAATAGATTTCCTTTCTTTCAGTTATTCTTTTTCCCTTTCCTAGTCTATTAATAACAAAGCTTTTTTCCAATGTATAAACTAAAAATTCCAATGACTTTGGCTACTATAACCTTCCCGACCACTATTTTTATTTTTTCTAGACATTTCACTTCGAAATAAGAAATTATATTTTACTAGGTATCAAAATATAATAAATATAAAATATAAATGGATAAAGAAATAGTGGCTTCCTTCGTTTATATGGTTACTTCTTAAACGGTGAGGTTTTCTCTATACACCGGAGCCTTTACTTCATTTAATCAATGTTATTGGTAACTTGTATAGTTCACATTCTTTGGCTCTACCCATGAATTATCCAGTAATAGGTCTTTCACGATTAGATCTACTTACACAGTAACGGTATTTAATTATGAAAGTTGGCTGGGTAGCTAACCCTGTTAGTCCGTTCTTGCAAAAGGGGCCTAAGTTTTCTGTTTTTATTTTTAAGTAGGATTTTCTCCGCTTAATGGATAACCATTTGTTACCAATGGAGAATTGCTTCTCATCTTAAATTGAGGTGATTGGATTTGCACCAACGGAAACCATAAATTTCATACACAATAGAATGGATATATTTTTTTTATACTGAATTGAACGGACTTCTTTTTCTATTCTATCCTATTCCCCGGTACTGATCATTGATACTAGAAAAGGTTTTATTTATTTTATCTTTATCCTAGCTCATGATCTGAACGAGTCGCACATACACCCTAGTACATGTTCCTCGACGCTGAGGGCATCCCCGAAGTGCGGGGGATTTTGTGACATTTCTGATTGGCTGTCTTGTATTTCTAATAAGTTGTTTAATAGTTGGCATGTTGAATCATATCATATAAATAATGGGCTGGTTTAGATCGATCCTAACCTGATGATACTTCTATTTAATTTTGTAGTAAATTCAGCAAAAATCTAAAATAGGAAATCGCGAATTTGCGCGAAAAAAAAATCCGGGCTTTTTCACTCAACCACCGCTACAAGATCAACAATTCCATAAGCTTGGGCTTCTGTTGCTGACATAAAAACATCTCTTTCCATGTCTTCCGAGACAACCCATAAAGGTTTGTCCGTTCTTTGTACATAAACCCTTGTTAGGGTTTCACGCAGTTTTAGCAGCTCTTCCGCTTCCAGGATAAATTCTCCCGTTTGTGCCTCATAAAAAGAACTAGCAGGTTGATGAATCATTACCCTGATGGTATAACAAAAAAGGGGTTCCTCTATTTTGCATGATGAATAGAAAAGAAAGATAAAGAATAAAAAGAAAAAAAAAATAAAGATAGAATTGAACAACCACAACCGTACGGGCATCTTTTATGCATTGCATACGGCTCTATAATAAAATTGACCTTTACCTTCAAAAAAATAGGATCTATCAGACCCAGATCGGTAAATGATCAAATTACCACCCTTCCTTTCGTAGGCGTTCAAAAATACTATGATGGTTCCGTTGCTTTATATATATATTTAATATTATTTGGTTTGTCTGTGTTTCAGCAATCCCAAAGTTGCTTTTTATAAAATTAAGGAAAAAAATCTTGTTTTTTATTTTCGAACTCTTTCAGAACACAACTAAGCCCCCGGTGTGAAAATAAAAAAGTTTGTGACGCTGAACTGGAATCTCCAATATAAAAAAATAGGAAATCCCTTTTATCTCATACTACTCTCTCGATACATAATCAAATGTTTTGAAAAAACAATAAAAATTGTTTTATTTTGATATCGAATTCAAAGTGCCATGCTATTATTACTTAATATTAATATGGCGAAGGCATAGTCTTATTTTTTTCTCTCAAATAAAACAAATAAAAACCTCATTGGCGCCAAGCGTGAGGGAATGCTAGACGTTTGGTAATTTCCCCTCCGGCCAAGATAAAAGATCCCATTGAAGCGGCTAATCCCATGCATATTGTCTGTACATCTGGTCGCACAAATTGCATTGTATCATAAATAGCCACTCCAGGGATAACCCATCCGCCGGGAGAGTTTATAAACAAATAGAGATCTTTGGTATCATTCTCGATACTGAGATATACCATAAGACCAATAAGTTGGTTCGAGATCTCGCTATCAACCTCTTGTCCTAAAAAAAGTAATCTTTCTCGATAAAGTCGGTTGATTAGGGTAAAATTAGATCCCTTACGAACCGTACAGGCGCCTTTTGGTGCATACGGTTCAACAAAAAATTGCAAAAAAAAAATCAATGTGCAGATTCCAATCCTCTTTCTTTTTTCATATTCGTAGAAGGTTCTTTCTTACTTCTAACGAAAGGACTTTTCTTCGATTTTTAAAAAAAGACAGGTTTTTACTCCTTTTCGTATAATATTCTTGTAATATAAAAATAATAGAAAAGAAAAAAAGCAGTCACTAAACTTATTGAATTAACTTCTTATTGATATATTGTTTCATCGAGATCTAATCCAAATCACAATGTCGTTTTCTTGTTCCTGAACGGGCCCTGTTAATTTTTTTAGGTTTATGCTCTACTCCGGGTAAAGATCCGCCCGATTT